TAATCAGCTTTATTTTTCCATTATGTGGAAAAGAAAAAGATTTCAGTTGCTACAACTATACGATCGTCACATCATATAGTGACTGATTTCTTGGATCCCGATAATACGAAGCAATGAGTAGGTTATTAGTTCTATAGTTATTAGTTGGGGATCAGTCTGTGTATTATTGTTTTTTTTTTAATCCCAACTCTAAAGAAAAAACCAACGAGTCACACACTAAGCATAGCAATTTTACCAAAAGGTCAATTGAATTTTTATTTAACCCTATAGAATTCTAAAGAATCAGAATTGCTCATTTTAATTCAAGGTAAAAAGACTGAAACTCTTTTTTCATTTATTCTCCTATTGTATTGCCGGATAGAATGGCAAAGAAATGAAAGGTCCATTATTGCTCATCTACAAATATCCAAATTTTAATGCCTAAGACCCCATAGATAGTTCGAACTGGGTAGGAACAATGATCAATTTTAGCCCGAATGGTTTGTAGGGGAACCCTACCCTCTCTGACCCATTCGACACGCGCAATTTCTTTTCCATCAATACGCCCTCCAATTTGCACTTGAATTCCTTTTGTATCCGCTTGCTCAGTTAATTCAATAGCCCTTTTCATTGCCTTTCGAAATGAAACTCTATTCTTTAATTGGAGAGCTATGTATTCCGCAAGAATATTAGGCTGCCCATAAGGTTTTGTAACTCTTGTGATAGCAATGTTAAGTCTCCGGTTTACAGAATGAAATCCTTTTTTTACATCAGTCTGTAATTCATGGATTCCTCGTGTTCGACCCTCGATTAACAAATTTGGGAATCCAATATGGATTATGACCTGGATCAGATCGATTTTTTTTTGAATCTCTATGTGTGCAATTCCCTCGAAACCTGAAGATATTCTCCTATTTTTTTGTACATAATTCTTGATACAATCCCTTATTTTTTCATCTTCCTGGAGATCCCTCGAATAACTTTTTGGTTGTGCGAACCAAAGGGAACGATGATTCTGATTTGTACCAAGTCGGAAACCAAGTGGATTTATTTTTTTTCCCATCTCTCTCTTTCTCTCTCTTTCTCCTTTTAATATCTTTCTATTATACCACCCTAAAACCCTTCGGCTTCATTAGCTTCATTAGGAAAGTTCTCAGTAGTCTTTTTCAACTCAGTAGTCTTTTTCAATACAATTGTTATATGACAGGTGGGTTTTTTTATTGGATAACTACGTCCTCGTGCCCGGGGTTTTAACCTTTTCATGATAGCACCCTCATTGACTTCTGCTTTACTAATGTATAAATCTACTTCGTTGAAACCCCTATTATGACTAGCATTTGCTGCTGCAGAATAAAGCAATTTAAAAATAGGATAGGATGCTCGATAAGGCATGAGTTCCAGTAGCATAAGTGTTTCTTCATAAGAACGTCCGCGAATTTGATCAATGACTCTTCGTGTTTTGTGAGCCGACATACGTATATGTTGAGCTAAAGCTTGCACTTGTCTACTCTTGTTACTCCTTTTCTTATACGTTTGGTTGCTAGTACTCCACTTAGATTCCATAAGGTTTACCTCCCAACACTGAATGATGAGCCCCTTTTTTACTTCATTAACGACGAGATCTATTATCGTTTCTCGCGTGTCCCCGGAAAGTAAGAGTAGGTGCGAATTCTCCCAATTTGTGACCCACCATACGATCTGTTATGTAAATAGGTAAATGTTCCTTTCCATTATGAATAGCGATTGTATGGCCGATCATTGTGGGTATAATGGTAGATGACCGGGACCAAGTTACAATTATTTCTTTTTTCTCCTTCATGTTCAGCTTCTCAATTTTTTTTAATAAATGATTAGCTACAAAAGGATTTTTTTTTAGTGAACGCGCCACTGCGGATTACTCCTTTTGTCTTATTTTTGTAAAGGTAAAGACGACTAGTCGTTCGCCCTCCTATTTTCTTCTTCCTATTTACGGCGGCGAAGAATAAAAATATCACTATATTTTTTCTTTTTCCTAGTTCTTCTTCCAAGCGCAGGATAACCCCAAGGGGTTGTGGGTTTTTTTCTACCAATTGGAGCCCTCCCTTCCCCGCCCCCGTGGGGATGGTCTACAGGGTTCATAACTACTCCTCTTACTACAGGACGCTTACCTAGCCAACACTTAGATCCGGCTTTACCCAAACTTTTCTGGTTCACACCAACATTACCCACTTGTCCGACTGTTGCTGAGCAGTTTTTGGATATCAAACGGACCTCCCCAGATGGTAATCTTAATGTGGCCGATTTACCCTCTTTTGCAATCAGTTTCGCTACAGCACCTGCTGCTCTAGCTAATTTTCCACCCTTTCCAAGTGTTATTTCTATGTTATGTATGGCCGTGCCTAAGGGCATATCGGTTGAAGTAGATTCTTCTTTTTGATCAAAAAAACCCCTTCCCAAACCGTACAAGCTTCTTCCAAAGCATACGGCTTTCTGGATGTATATGATGATATCTAGACAGATGGATCTTATATGAATCGTATGATGAAGTACGACATGAGTGGATATATAGGAATTCAAATCTGCCGAATCGCTCATGTTAGGATCTTATACATCCTAGGTCTTCCCGTTCCGTCATCTGGCTTATGTTCTTCATGTAGCATTCAGACCGAATGACTCTATGAAATTACGTCGATACTTCCACATATTACGGGTAACGTAGGAGACATCTCTATTTTTCCCCCGGGAGATCCTTAGAATTACCACTGCTTAGCTTTCAATTCGCCTCTGACCATCAAATGAAATGTGAATAAACCGTCTCCCTCTCTTTGAAACAAGGGGCGCTTTCGGTTCTGTCCGTGCTTCAAACAATTTTGTCTTCTCCATATTACCATATCTCGAGAGTCAATAATTTTATATGAGGAACTACTGAACTCAATCACTTGCTGCCGTTACTCTTCAGTTTTCTGTTGAGGTCTATCCCATAGAGGTACTCAAAAGTGATCGATTTCTAGGTTTCGTCGTAAACCTAATTGGTTACTTCCAATTACGTAAATCAATAGTTCAAACCGCACTCAAAGGTAGGGCATTTCCCATCGATATAGGAACTTCTGTACCAGAAACAATGGTATCTCCAATTATAGCCCCTCTGGGATGTAAAATATATCTCTTCTCACCATCCCCATAGTGTATGAGACAAATGCATGCATTTCGATTAGGGTCGTATTCTATGGTTACGATTCTACCAGATATGTCTTTTTCATTCCGTCGAAAATCAATTTTACGGTATAGACGCTTATGACCCCCCCCTCTATGCCCTGCGGTAATGATGCCTCCGGCATTACGACCTTTACCACAACGATGCTGTCCATAGATCAAATTATTTCGTGGATTGGATTTCACTTGACTGTCTACGGCTCCATTGCGTGTGCTCGGGGTAGAAGTTTTGTATAAATGTATCGCCGTGTTATTAAGTATTTTGATTTAAGTTCTTTTCGCTATAAGAGGTGGAATAGAATAACCCGGTTGAAGCGTAATGATCATACGTCTGTAATGCATTGTATGTCCCATAATAGGTCCCATTCTTCTACCCTTTCCCGGGAGTCGATGACTATTCATAGCTATTACCTTAACACCAAAGAAGAGTTCGACCCAATGCTTTATTTCGGTCCTAGTTGATCCTGATTCGACATTAGAAGTATATTGATTGTTCCCCAATAACCGAATACTTTTTTCTGTAAAGACTGCATATTTTATTCCATCCATAAATCCATTTTCTTCCCTATGAGTTCCAGTATCGATAAGAATTCGAGTTTTTACTCTTCATATGTTATGGTATGAATATACCATACCAATTCGTTATGTATGGATGATGAAATTCCATTGATACAGAGCCAATTCCAATAGACTTATTGGACGTTCCCATTGGCGTGCATCCAGCAGGAATTGAACCTACGAATTTGCCAATTATGAGTTGGGCGCTTTAACCATTCAGCCATGGATGCTTAACAGAGATCATCGTACATCGTGAATAACCAAATTCCAATTGAAATGAAATCTTTAGGAGGAATCAATGAAAGGACATCAATTCAAATTCTGGATCTTCGAATTGAGAGAGATATTGAGAGAGATCAAGAATTCCCACTATTTCTTAGATTCATGGACCCAATTCGATTCAGCGGGATCTTTCACTCACATTTTTTTCCACCAAGAACGTTTTATGAAACTCTTTGACCCCCGAATTTGGAGTATCCTACTTTCACTTTCGCGTGATTCACAGGGTTCAACAAGCAATCGATATTTCACGATCAAAGGTGTAGTACTGCTTGTAGTAGCGGTCCTTATATATTGTATTAACAATCGAAATATGGTCGAAAGAAAAAATCTCTATTTGATGGGGCTTCTTCCTATACCTATGAATTCCATTGGACCCAGAAATGATACGTTGGAAGAATCTTTTTGGTCTTCCAATATCAATAGGTTGATTGTTTCGCTCCTGTATCTTCCAAAAGGGAAAAAGATCCCTGAGAGTTGTTTCATGGATTCGAAAGAGAGTACTTGGGTTCTCCCAATAACTAAAAAGTGTATCATGCCTGAATCTAACTGGGGTTCGCGGTGGTGGAGGAACCGGATCGGAAAAAAGAGGGATTCTAGTTGTAAGATAGCTAATGAAACCATAGCTGGAATTGAGATCTCATTCAAAGAGAAAGATACCAAATATCTGGAGTTTCTTTTTGTATCCTATACGGATGATCCGATCCGCAAGGACCCTGATTGGGAATTCTTTGATCGTCTTTCTCCGAGGAAGAAGCGAAACATAATCAACTTGAATTCGGGACAGCTCTTCGAAATCTTAGTGAAACACTTGATTTGTTATCTCATGTCTGCTTTTCGTGAAAAAAGACCAATTGAAGTGGAGGGTTTCTTCAAACAACAAGGAGCTGAGGCAACTATTCAATCAAATGATATTGAGCATCTTTCCCATCTCTTCTCGAGAAACAAGTGGGGTATTTCTTTGCAAAATTGTGCTCAATATCATATGTGGC